ATGAATAATATTTTCATCGATTTTGGATCGGATTTGGCGGCATGGCCAAGCGGTAAGGCAGGGGACTGCAAATCCTTTATCCCCAGTTCAAATCTGGGTGTCGCCTGATCAACAAAATACTTAGAATTTCTTATTCTACTGATAGAATAGAACTCGACAAATTCTTGCCCTGCATAAGCAAAGGCAAAGGACGGAGCTTGTCGATACTTGATTTATAGAATACATAGTTCTATAAAAGACTGTAAGTTGTTTTCTCAAAATCTGGTTCTGTTTGGGTTCTGGGTAGCGGCCCAAACAGATATACCAATAGGGATGAGGTAAGGCTTACTTATTAATTCCAGAACTACGAAAGTAAGAGGTCAGAAATCTTGGTATCCAAAGGTTCCTAAAGGACATTCCATTTTTGCTCCTATCCTAGGATTGAAGAAAAGATTATACGAAAGACTATCAAGACTTCCTAATTATCTTACACTACCTACACTAACGTAGGGTCTACTGACTCTGTCTGGAATTAGATTGGATAGACTGATGGGAAATCAATTTAGGAGTTGTGGAAAGGACTGAAGATACTTTGTATCCATACTTACGAGAGACTCCGAGTACTCAAACATTCAATCAGGATGGTTGGTCGGCTCTTATCTTATAGAATAACAGAGTCAAAGTAAAAAAAAAAGATTTCTTTGGTCGTGTAAGGAGATTACAAAAAAAATGTATGTAATAATGGTAGTGATGTCTCCCCATTCTTTCACAGAAAGAAAGACAGTAAGGCTTAGATCAAATAGGAAATGTAGGTATCCAATAGATAGTTATCTATCTTGATGGTATATTTTTTTTTTTATTTTTGCTTATGAAAGAAAGGTAACAAAACAAACAATAGGTCTTACTATTCCCACATGTTCCATTAGGAGCATTCCTTTGCAATTTGCAAGGAAAAGGTGTGTGTATCATATTTTTACTTAATACTTCCCAATTCTACCAGAAATCCTATAAAGAATCTGTTACGAGTGGATTCATTGAATTGGTTCATCAATAGCCTTAAGTCAGAATCCTATTTTGACTCTGCGCCATTGATTCTACTATGATTATTGATCAATAATGGAATAATTCCTTCATAGAAATAGGAGATATAATTCACATGGATATAGTAAGTCTCGCTTGGGCTGCTTTAATGGTAGTCTTTACATTTTCCCTTTCACTCGTAGTATGGGGAAGGAGTGGACTCTAGGTATATTAATAATTGATTGAGTAATCGATTGAGTAATCGATTGAGTAATCGATTGAGTAATCGAATTGTATCAATTGTTTAATTGATCGTTTTGCATTGATCGTTTTTCGAAGCTTTATTTTTAAAAAGCTTGTCTCTCTTTCAAAATTATACTGGAAAGACAATAATGAATAATAACCATTCGATCAAACAACGAATGATTACTATAGTTTAGTTGTATTTCAAAACTCAAATCTACGCATGATAGGAAATTTTTTCCAACCGAATTCCTCCTAAATATTCTGTTTGGATAAACCTGTTCTTACCAGAATTATGGATATTACAACGAGAAAAAACCAATCCCTAGTTTTTTCTTTATTTGTTTCTCTCTTTCTTTACTTTCACTGTTCTAAGAACAAATCGTTCTGCTATTAGATTACGACGATACTTACTTTCTACTGGAAGTGACTAGTGGTTGTCCAAAGAGGTTCTACACATAATAAAATTAGATCTTTCTTCCGCTGAGTGATCCACCACATATCATACATTTAACATTTTAGACTCCTAGAGATTTTTTTATGCTTTTTTGACTCATCTCATGTCATGTTTAAGCATAAAAAATGGTCCGAGTCCCCTTTACTAATCTACTTCCTTTCAAAATCTGAAGAAGTTACCATAGAACTTCGTAAATGATCTGTTAATGGCTCAATCAATGACTTCTTGGGATGGGAAATCAAAAAAATTCCTTGGTTTTGTTTTCTTTTGCTATAGTATATTCCTATACTATTCTTCCTCTATTGATTCTTTTGATGGATCCCGGAACCCATATATAAAATTATAAGAAACCTAGGAATTAGAAGAATTGGCCTTCGATTATTTTGGGTTGATCGAAATCGAGTGGATGTAGCGAAAAAAAGAAATAGAATTAGACTGCTATTTCGATGTACTAGTCTACTATTTAGATTAGATGTACATCTAATACATCATATACATACATATTGTAAATTGATCTATATAAACCCTCCATTTAGATAAAGTCTATATCTGTATACAATACAACTTTATATGATAATATCATTGTATACAATATTAGATAATATAAAATACTCTAAAGTGTGGTAGAAAGGACTATATATAGTCCTTTCTACCACACTTTATGATTCCAACCAGATCATTTCATTTAAGACTTGGAATTTTCTTTTAATCCCTTTCTTTCATTTCTTCAATCATTGAAAAAAGGATTGATAAGAACTAATAATTCAGATTCAAATTAATCATTTTGACTGACTGTTTTTACGTAGATAATAAGTAAAAAAGCAGTAGGAACTAGAATGAACAGTGCAGTAGCAATAAATGCGAGAATATTGACTTCCATAATTTCATTATTTATTTATTTTTTTCTTCGCAATAACTCGGGATGTAATCCCATAGAGATGAGAAATTTAACTCCTGTAAATTCATTGGGATGAATTGATCCTGATGATACTGAATAGGATCAATATTATGAATAACAATATCTGATCTATCAAATCGATTCATCGTCGAGAATTGAATAGTATAACATGGGAAGATCCTTTATCCATACTAATTACGAAATGGGATTTTTTATTGGATCAGGAATCCCATTGGATTTTTCATCCTCTTCCACTTTTTCTTTTCTATAACCTACTGTCTTCCTTATCTTATACAACTCTCCTTCCTGTGTATTATACTTACAATTATGAGGTATTATATGACCGGTATTCTATGGGTCACACACAGACCCAAACGAGGTGAGATGGAAAAAAAGGGATTAAATAAAAAAGATCAAATATTCCAACAAATTTACTGAAAAGGGTCCTTGCTCGGTCTTTTCTTTTATTTTATTAGTATCCTCTTTCTTGTATTTATTTGTACTGGAATGCATACATCAAAAATGATGTCTACAATTTGAATGAGAATGAGATAGATTGTTTACAATTAGTCATTGAGGATACACAAACAAAGTCAGAACTAGAAAAGGTGTGGTTTAACCTGAAAAGTACTCTGTCGGGGTAATTATGTTAAGTTCATTGTCCATCGTACAATAAACGAATACCATTTTTGTATGTACTCCCGGTAAAATAGGATCACTCTACTCCATTTCATTGATCAAGAACAATCGAAAAAGAAAGTAAGACGAGGATGGTATCTCTAAAAATACTGAATATAGTAATACCACCAATTTTACTAATGTACATATGATATGTCTCTCCTTTATCAATCGGGAGTAGTGGAAAGATTTTAAATTCCCGTATCCATATTTGTGTGATGATAAATGCGAAATAAAAAACAAAAGAAATAAGGATCCCCACTGGGGATTAGATCTTGCTTCCTGTCCCCCTTTTCCGTGAAAAGAGAGAGATAAATTGATAAATTCACCGGATCCTAGTTCGGGACTGACGGGGCTCGAACCCGCAGCTTCCGCCTTGACAGGGCGGTGCTCTGACCAATTGAACTACAATCCCAGCGAGGTGTATGGCATACATATTCTTAATGTAATCATAAGAACATTCTAGTCCTAGTCGTCGTATTGTAAGAAAGACAGGAATGATATACTGATATCATATCCACATATAATATGGGCTATAGTGAGAGTGACACGGATTACTAGTAACCAATAATTATTTTATGGCCAAAAGTGGATAATCAATCAGAAAAAAGAACTAAACTTTTTTGTTTGCTTTTCATGATACTTTACTTAATTAAGTAAAGTATCATGAATTAGATCCTTAGAAAGATCAGAAAGAGAAAAATAGGGATAGAGAAAAAAAATTGATCCTTTCTCTTTATTTCTACGGATTAGGCATTTCCATTTATGGAAGACAAATTGGTTATATCATATTCATGGAGCGGTGAATTATTGGGCCGAGCTGGATTTGAACCAGCGTAGACATATTGCCAACGAATTTACAGTCCGTCCCCATTAACCACTCGGGCATCGACCCAGGAAGAATTCATTCTAGGCTTATTGATAATCTATGATCAACTTCCTTTCATAGTACCCTACCCCCAGGGGAAGTCGAATCCCCGCTGCCTCCTTGAAAGAGAGATGTCCTGAACCACTAGACGATAGGGGCATATACGCCCGACCATCATCATACTATGATGATAGTATGAGCAGTTTTTTGGAATTGTCAATATAGTCTAATGGTATGACTAGATCCAAAAAATCTTTCCTACTTTCTTTTATGTTATGATTTTTTGGAATTAAAAAAAAAAATTCAAAATAATAATCTTATTTTGGAGTAAATCCAATTTATTGTTCCTGAATGAACTCCTATGCATATACGTATATATTATGTACATATAGTACATATATACATATATGCAGTAGACTCATAATGAAAAAAAAAATGGCTAATTCATGAATTGAATAAAACGGCCCTTTTAACTCAGTGGTAGAGTAACGCCATGGTAAGGCGTAAGTCATCGGTTCAAATCTGATAAAGGGCTTTTTTTTCCACTAAACTCAAGTTTTAGCCTTCGTTTTTCAGCGGAAAATATCTCTATTATTTTTTCTAAAAAGAAAAGGATAACCACCATTATAACGAATTCTTATTATTCTGACTTTAAGTTAGGAAGTTGAACATTTATTGATTAGCAAAATGACTAATTGCACGTATTAGGAGTAGTCCACCTGTAGTGACATAGTAGTCCTCCTCATGTCTCATTATTCACAAATTTTTTGTCCTGAGACATAACAGAAATATTCTATAATACTCTATATATACAATTCCTATTATTAATCGACAAACCAAGGTGTTCTTATTTCTCC